TTATAATTGAAGTGGAGAAAGATTTTTTGATTGAAAAAATCAATACTGATTGGTTCGGTCTCAATTTTTATTTTCTTATGTCATTAGGAAAACACAATTTTAAATTCAAATCCCAGAATCGTTCATGAATTCGAACTAAGGAGTCAATAGTTAATGGTTCCAATTTATCGGCTGAAAATACACAATGCTAAAAACATTCTCTCGCTTTTCTATTGAGCAATCAAATGTGTATTTTCAGATACTATACAATAAATTGAAGGGGTGGATCAAATCCAACCAAAAGGGGGTTTGGAAGAAAAGTATTTTTGTATCATTTTGGCGGCATGGCCGAGTGGTAAGGCGGGGGACTGCAAATCCTTTTTCCCCAGTTCAAATCCGGGTGTCGCCTGATTACCAAAAACTCGAAATCTCTTCTTCTTTTCTGTTCTTCTGATAGAACTCGAAGAATGCTTCCTCCGTAGAAGCATAGGAAACGGGCTGTTGATACTTTGTTTGATTCTAAGTATGTGGTCTACAGGTTTTCTAAAAGAAAAGATTGTGAAGCCCCGCTCGCATCTAGGATTCAAGGAAATATTCGAATCTACTGGTAGAGGGGTTATCAAGACTTCACGATTCCCTTCTATTACTAAGGAAGTGGCTAATGACTGGATCTTGAATCAAATTGTAGAGCCTGGAAATTCAATTAATAGTTTGGGAAGGGCTCGGAAGTTGCTTTATATAAGACGGACTTGCGAGAATCTCTGAGTGCTCAGGTATCCAATCAATATTAGATTGGATGAATAATTGACTTTTCTAGAAAAGAGAGTAAAAAGAAATGCTTTCTTTTCGGTAACGCCTACCCAAGCCCCCTGTTTCGCAGCGATAATCGGAAAGGGGGTACGGATTCGATCAAATGGGGAAATCGAGATTTGTAATAGATAGTGATTTCTCGTTTTTAGTGATTTCCCCCTTCTGTTTTTACTTAGAAGGTAAACAAAACAAAAAAAGAATAGACCTTATTATTCCTACATGTTCCCATTTCCTTGAGATGTTACTATGTATTTTGCTTGTGTTTTTAATCTTTCCTGATTCGAAATCATAATCGATTTATTGGATTGCTTTCTCAATAGTGTTCGGTCAGAACCCCTTTTTGACTCTGCGGCATTGATTCCACTATTATTAGTGAGGAATAATGGAATAATTCCTTCGTATTTATAGAGATAGGGGACATAATGCACATGGATATAGTCAGTCTCGCTTGGGCTGCTTTAATGGTAGTCTTTACATTTTCCCTTTCACTCGTAGTGTGGGGAAGAAGTGGGCTCTAGAAGTACTACTAATTGAGTTCAGGAAGCAAAAATAAAACCGTATCAATTGTTTTATAGATCGTTCTGCAACGCATTTGAAACTATTTCAAATCAAAATCTCTGAATTTGGAATCTCATTGGACTCCAATCGAGTAATCTAGGATATGAATCATACTCTTTCAATTTTCAATTAAAGAGATATTTCATCGATTCCCGCCCTTGTATTGTATTTCGAAAAGAAAGGGATTCAGCTGATTGGAAATTTATTCCAACCTAAAATTCTTCCGAAATTTTATATTTCAATCGACGGGAATGGGCTCTTACTATCTTTATAGATGGATACTGAGGAAGACGGACCCCCTTTTGATTTCTTTCCCTCTTTACTCTTCAAAGAAGAAGGCGTTTTGTTACGTGTATACGCACTTTCTAGGAGAAATGATATAGGGATGTTGGTTGTCTAACGAGAGACTGGGCAATAATAAGATCTTGACTGGGGCGAGTCAGGGGCATTTACCCTTTGTTTTCTAATTTGAGAAAGGCGATTTTTGCTTTATCGACTTATTTCATATCAGGGTTTGGCCGTTCAAAATGGGCAAAGTTTCCCCTTCCTTATTAGTTAATAGTATGGTAGAAAGATGCATCTTTCTACCATACTATCTATCTCTTAGAAAACTGCTGATTATAGTGCGCTCATTTCATTTAAGTTAAGACGTAAAATTGAAATCCTTTTCATTTGACTTCGTCAATTTTTGATAAGAACTCAGAAGGAAAGTTGAATTCAAATGAATTTGAAAATTCATTTGAATTAATCATTTTGGCTGACTGTTTTTACGTAAATGATAAGCAGAAAGGCGGTAGGAACTAGAATGAATAGTGCAGTAGCAATAAATGCAAGAATATTGACTTCCATAATCTCATCGGTTTTTTTACTTCGCAATAACTCGGGATTTAATCCCCTAGAGATGATAAATCTTTCGGCTGTAAATTCAATGAATGAATTACCTCTCGATGATCTTGAATCGGATCAATATCATGAATAACAATATCTGATCTAGCAAATCAACCCGTCGTCAAGACTTGAATAGTATAACATAGGAAGTTCTTTTATCCATACCGAATCCAAATTTGGATTCCTGACTCAATCAATCCAAAATTCCTTTATTTCTATTTCTCATCTGTTTCCTTGTTTTTTCTATAACCTGCCTTGCGTCTTC